TCGGCTCCTTTATAGAAGATCGATGTATTCCCAAATAGAAAAATTAGATCCACAACATCTATGTTAGCTTTTCTGCATGAATCCGTCCAAAGCAAAGCTACTTGCTTTCTAGATGATCCCTCTAGAAGAGGGGAATTATACTAAATCCATTTAGTCTAGTTACTTCGTTCCCTATTTCCACTCGCAGGATCCTGAGGAAAAAAATTTTGTTTCCACCGAGCTGAAACAATATGCTGATGGTTCCAGTAAACCAAAACCCTCATTTTATAGCTATTTGGCTTCAATTTCCCTTTTACAAAAAAAAAAATGGAAGATCTAGTTACGGTTGGAAATAAACTTTTATATCTTCATCCATAGATCCTTTACTCATACTCATTCAATTGGAAGAGTTAATCCAATTCAAAAAAATTATGCTTCGCGACTCCATAGCCATAATCCAATTTTTTTTATTCAATTTCTAATTGGCCTTTGGATACAAATCGTGAGAATGTATATTCTTCCTCAAATATGCTATTGAGAGGTAAAGGATTAAACCTTTTTAAGAAATAAAGTTTTTGATCAGAATATGAAACTGAAAGATCCCTTAACTATTTAATTAAGTTTTTGATAGAACGAATCACACTTTTACCACTAAACTATACCCGCTACATATTTATTATTGTATATGAATTATTGTATATGAATGGACCATTTGTCGAACAAAAGAGTGAGGCGCAATCAAGATAGCACCAGAATCATGAAAATTCTAGCGTTGACACTTCGTCCCGCCGGGGACTTAAATAGGCGGCGAAGAGCAGAAAGCTTACTTAAATGACATAAAAAATAAGTTTATAATAAAATAACTTATAAGTTATATTATAATGTTTATTTATATATGTTATATAAATAAACATTATAATATTTTATATATCTTCATTTTATATATCTTTATTTTATATCTTTTTTTATATAATCTTTATTCTTTTTTTTCTTTTTATTCTTTTTTTTCTTTATAATATTTTTTTCTTTATAATATTCTTTATAATAGAAATGAAATTCTTTATAATATAAAAATAATATAAAATATATATATATATATATATTATTATATATATTATAAATATAATAAATAAAGTATAATAAATAAAATAATAAAATAATAAAAGTATAATAAATAAAATAATAAAATAATAAAAGTATAATAAATAAAGAATATAATTTTAAATAATTTAAATAAAGAATTTTAAATAAAGAATATAATTTAATAGAATATAAATAAAAGAATATTAATAGAAATTATTAATAGAATATAAATAAAAGAATATATATAAATATATATATATATATTTATATATAAAATATATAAAAAAAATAGATAAAAGGAAAACGAAGGTTTTTATCAATCTTTGCTTCACGTGTCACATCACATAAAAAATTTTCCATTTTTAAATGGAGATGGGGAGAGATGGCTGAGTGGACTAAAGCGGCGGATTGCTAATCCGTTGTACGAGTTATTCGTACCGAGGGTTCGAATCCCTCTCTCTCCGCTTCTTCTGATTACTTGAGACTTTCGAATTCGAAGGAATTTCGATCCCTTGATTTTATCATAGCATAGGTAAATGTATGGAATACATAAAATTATAAGAAAAAAATTTCGAAAAAGCAGGAAAAACTAAAAATATCTTTTTTTATTCCTCACGTCCAGGATTACGCCCTGGATCATTAGATAAAAATCCGAAGATGAAGAGAGAAATAAAGAATATCACTACTGTATAAACGAATAGTTTGAGAGTAAGCATTACACAATCTCCAAGATCTTTTTTTTTTTTGAAAAAGGGAATAGATTACTTATTTTTTACCACATACACTATTTTGTTTTGACATGACACCCCCCAAAAAATGAAGTCTTTTTTGAAAAGAAAGTCATTTTCACGAATTTCTTTGGAATAAGATTTTGATTCCTTCGTTATCAGAAATTTCTTGTCATATGATTAGGTATTGTAGGCAACCTAATAAAATCTTTGCTCAGTGTAAGGTGAGAACGAGGAAATAAGCTGATCAAAATTCATCGCCGCAGTTATTCAATATACAAGAATTTCTATTTTTGAATCGAGGGTTCATAATGTAAGACTTATCTGGTCTTATCAATTTTTAGAATTTTGATTTATCGAATAAATCATGAATTTAGCAGAGTATTAAATCATCGAAAACTTACAGCAGCTTGCCAAACAAAGGCTAAGAGAAAAAAAAGTACAGGTATGACAGGCATAACATCTACGATTGGATTTAAAAAGGCATAAGCTTCGGGCAATTTGGCGAAGAAAAAACTACTCGAATAAGAGACAGAATTAAGACAGATGCAGATTAAACTAAAGATATTAAGCATAACAAAATTTCGTTCTTGTAGATTAGTAAATTTTATTCTGATTGAGTTTTTTTATAAGGGAAAAAAAGACAAGTCAAAAAATCTTTCTTTTTCTTCGAACTCTCTCAAATAAAAATCCTTCCTTCCATTCTCAAATGAGAATACAAAGAATTCCATTTTCATACAATATCTTAACTGAATTCCATGTAATGATCAATGAATTTTTTTGATTCTATATCTACATGTGTTGAATCCTAGCAACAATATATTCCCAATGTATTTATTGGGTTGGGATTGACGAATAACCAATACCAATATTAATGTTTATTAGTGTCGAATAGAAATTCGAAATGGGGCGTGGCCAAGCGGTAAGGCAACGGGTTTTGGTCCCGTTACTCGGAGGTTCGAATCCTTCCGTCCCAGATCGTTTCCATCAGAAACGAAAGATGGGATCACATTGTATCCCACATGAAACATAAAATTGTTAACGAAAACAATCTTTTGTTCTGAATTCTAAGAATGATTCTTAGAATCATATTTTTTCTTTCATTTGGTTTCTCACAAACGTAATCAAGTGTCAAATGTGGGTGGAAATAAATATCTTTTTTTTTTTTTTTAATTCAAAAAAGAAATTCTGGGTTTATCATTCACATTCAGGATATGCTCGTACTACTCAATATTCATTTTAAAGTTAGTTACTTATGGAAACTTTATGTCCCATATCTATGAAATGTAAATTCTCACACGAAGCATTCTGAATCGAAACGAAATGTGAATGAAAGAAAGGCCTCTTTATTCCCTTACCAAGGGTAAAAAGCCTAAAGTAAATAAATGGGGTATGGTATCCCAATTCCACAGTCTATGTGGAGACTAAAGAGTAGGGAGTTTTTGGTACTAATTTCATCACTGGTCTTAAAACTTCTAAAGCTGGTGTGGGAAAAAAATAGTAAAAACGAATTGATCTGGACCCCATTTTTTTTGTATTTTATCTGGTTCATCTTATATCTTATCCGGTTCAAATGAATAATTGTAAATCAATGTAATGTAGCGATTGGGGGGAAATTCGTATATTGCATCTACTTGACTTTATGGAATTGATGGAAAAGAAAAATTCTTGAACCTGAAGTAAAACAAAATCTGTATTGTATAAAATAAAAAAGTTTTATTAATAATTGATTTTTTTCCGGGATTGCAAATCTATTAATATTAAAGGTTCTTCTTTTGAGGTTTATAGTTTATTTGTTCGAGAAAAATGGATCCTTCATGATTGATCGTCCCGAACAATCTTTTTAAGATGTAAATAAGTCTTAAGCAAACTTATTTATTCGTCTTTTTTAGAAATATGTTTCATTCATATGATAGAATATAGAGTTAAATAAATTGGATCCTTGCTGAGCCTTCCCCGGATAAATACTTATCTATCCATAGATAGATAGATAGAAAGTATGTACTATTATATACCGGTATACACACATCGGTTGAGCCAATGACTATTCATGATTCCATATTGAATCAATTACATACCGGTTTGAAATAAAATTAGAGGAATGTTATGGTAAAACTTCGTTTGAAACGATGTGGTAGAAAGCAACGTGCGACTTGAAGGACATGATCGGCTGTGGATTCTTACATCCACCATTTTCTATAGGAGTGAAGATGTTCTTGGCTCGACATAGTTTGTTCTGCTCTGTTAGGAACCTAATTTGTGTTAGGTTGTAAGTAAATAGTACATGATGGAGCTCGAGCAGAAAGGATTGATTCGTTTATCAGGGGGAAGAATCTAGGGTTAGTAACTATCAATAAGTTAGACCAACTTTGTAAGTATATCCTCAATATATAAATCGAAAGGTTAAAAGATCGAAAAATCAAAGAAGTTTGAAAAAGAAAAAGTAAAATTTTTCAGATCAGAATTGGTAAAACTATTTCGATCAAAAGTGTATCACAAGGGAATCCACCGTTCATATTCTATTTCTATAGTTCATATTCTATTTCTATAGTTCATATTCTATTTCTATAGTATAGAAAATATAGTATAGAAAAAAATAACAAAAAACAAAAAGGTATGTTGCTGCTCTTTTGAAAGGAGTAAGGATCACCGAAGTAATGTCTAAACCCAATGATTTCACAAAGCAAAGATAAAGGATTCCGGAACAAGTAAACACTATTTTCAATTGTCTCAACAATTGAATCAGAATGAGGAATAAAAATAGATTCGAGATGAGACAAACAAAAGAGGTTAGAGACGGCTCAATAAATGTCTAAGGGTTTCCCTTCGAACTCTGTCAGAATTACCCAACTTGAGTTATGAGTACGAATGAGATTTCTTTTTTTCTGTAAGGAAGAATAAAAAAACGACTCAAATCATAGTCTAATTCATGATTTTATGGATCCATTTGCCATTATATACATATACAGAAATTTAGAATCCTTTTTTCTCGAGCCGTATGAGGAGAAAACCTCCCATACGTTTCTAGGGGGGGCATTGTTTATTTACATCTATTCCAATGAGCCATCTACCGAATCGTTGCAATTGATGTTCGATCCCGAAGAGAAGGAAGAGATCTTAGAAAAGTAGGTTTTTACGATCCGATAAAGAATCAAACTTATTTAAATGTTCCTGTTATTCTATATTTCCTTGAAAAAGGTGCTCAACCTACGGGAACTGTTTGTGATATTTTAAGGAAGGCAGAATTATTTCAAGAAGGAACTTCGATTCGAGTTAATTAAAGTAAAAAAACAAAAAATTAATAAATAAAAAAAAAGGGGGGGGGACTAGTATCTATCTTTGTGTAATTATTTACACACAATTTGCCTTTTTCTTGCTGTATTCATACTTAATTTACTTTTTTTCTTGTTTTGTTTGTTGTGGGAATCCACCAACAAACAAGGGGTTAATCTTGCTTATTGTACCTCTATTGATTGAATAAACCCGAGATTTTTTCTTTACTTTACCTCTTTCGTATTTTTTTCATCCAAATTTCTTATTTATGTTTATGTTGTGCCAATCCAACACAAGTCCTTATTTGATTTACTTAAATATGTTTTCTTAATATTGGATTCATATTGACAATGGTGCATTGAAGAAATATAATTCGATCGTAGATAAATAGATCCGTTTATCTCCACCTCATATTGGTTTTTTTACTTCACTTCAGTCAAATGATGGGTTTGCCCTGTCGGATTTACTGGCATACAATATGTATTTTCTTAACGAAAAAGAAAAGAAAATTGATAAATAAAATAAAATGGCGGTTTGTCACAATTTTGACATCTCTATTGGGAATCTGTTGTTGTTTAATCCGATCCGTCCATTTTGGTATTTTGGTGTTTTTAATTGATCAACAAAAACAAATCTTTCTTTTCGATTTGTTCTAGTTCAATGTTTTGACGGGGTCGTGCAGTGCAATTCAATTGACTTTTTTATTTTGACCGTATTTACATATATATCCTATTTATTTTATTTTTATTCGGGTTGCTAACTCAACGGTAGAGTACTCGGCTTTTAAGTGCGACTATGATCTTTTACACATTTGGATGAAGCAACAGATTCGTCCAGACTATTGGTAGAGTCTATAAGACCACGACTGATCCTCAAAGGTAATGAATGGAAAAAACAGCATGTCGTAATAAAATATTATTTTTTTTTTATTATAAAATTAATTATTTAATATTATAAAATATAAAATTAATTATTTAATTAAATAATATTTAATTAAATTAAAGTAGAACTTTGAGTTTATCCTTACCGGATCGTTACAATTTTTTTTTTTCTTTTTGTTTGGAAGTGAAAAAAAAATTCACATTTACAGTTGGGTCTAGTGAATAAATGGATAGAGCCCTATGGCTCTAATTCTGGTAAAAAGCAACGAGCTTTTGTTCTTAATTTGAATGATTACCCGATCTAATTAGACGTTAAAGATAGATTAGTGCCTGATGTGGGAAAGGGTGGGTTCTTCTGTGAGTGGACCACTGATTTTCTTTTTCTTTTTTTCTTTTTTTTTTTTTTTTTTTTTTTATGAATCCTAATTATTCTTTATTATGGATTGGAGACGAATGTGTAAAAGAAAGAGTATACTGATAAAGAGAATTTATTCCAATAAAGAGAATTTATTCCAAAGTCAAAAGAGCGATCGAGTTGCAAAAATAAAGGATTTTTTACCCTCTTTTAATTATAACGAACATAAACCAATTGGATAGAAAAGGAGAGGCAAAAGATCTGTTGATTGGACTCCCCTGTTTCCTTTGTTTGCGGGATATATATTTTTTTCTTACTGTAATTATATACATAATACATACCCTGTTCTGACCATATTGCACTATGTATCATTTGATAACCCCAAAAATGAAATAGGTCCCGCCTCTGGTTCAAGTGGAAATGTAAATGGAAGAATTACAAGGATATTTAGAAAGAGATAGATCTCTGCAACAACACTTTCTATATCCGCTTCTCTTTAAGGAGTATATTTACACATTTCTTCATGATCGTGGTTTAAATGGTTCGATTTTTTACGAATCCACGGAAATTTTTGGTTATGACAATTTTGGTTATGACAATAAATCTAGTTCAGTACTTGTGAAACGTTCAATTATTCGAATGTATCAACAGAATTATTTGATTTATTCGGTTAATGATTCTAACCAAAATCGATTCGTCGGGCACAACAATTATTTTTATTTTCATTTTTATTCTCAGATGATATTGGAAGGTTTTGCAGTCAGTGTGGAAATTCCATTCTTGCTGCGATTAGTATCTTCCCTCGAAGAAAAAAAAATACCAAAATCTCAGAATTTGAATTTACGATCTATTCATTCAATATTTCCCTTTTTGGAGGACAAATTATCGCATTTAAATTATGTGTCAGATATACTAATACCTTATCCCATCCATCTGAAAATCTTGGTTCAAATCCTTCAATTCTGGATCCAAGATGTTCCTTCTTTACATTTATTGCGATTCTTTCTTCACGAATATCATAATTGGAATAGTTTTATTACTCCGAATAATTCTATTTTTCTTTTTTCAAAAGAAAATAAAAGACTATTTCGGTTCCCATATAATTCTTATGTATCTGAATGCGAATTTGTATTAGTTTTTCTTCGTAAACAATCTTCTTATTTACGATTAACATCTTCTGGAGCTTTTCTTGAGCGAACAC